TCACTATGAATCCTTGGGCACCTATCATGAGATTTATGCACACTATCTAATAATAAGAAATAAAAAAAAAGAAATTATTTTTGTATATATTCGAACTACTGTTGGTCATATTTATCTTTATCGAGAGATTGAAGAAGCTATACAAGGATTTTCTCGAGCCTGCTCATATGGTAAGACCATACTTAAGTAATTCTATGATATCCGTGTAATTCGAGTCTTTTGGGTTCAACTAGGATCACAATTCATCAATTTTTAGGTGAATTAAGATTCAGAAAAGGAAGTTTTCTAATCATTAACTCAAAACCATTCATTGTGTAATTCTACTTAAGCGGAATACGGAGGTACTTATGGCAGAACGGGCCAATTTGGTCTTTCACAATAAATCGATAGATGGAACTGCCATGAAACGACTTATTAGCAGATTAATAGATCACTTTGGAATGGCATATACAGCACACATACTGGATCAAGTAAAGACTTTGGGTTTCCAGCAAGCCACTGCTACATCCATTTCATTAGGAATTGATGATCTTTTAACAATACCTTCTAAGGGATGGCTAGTTCAAGATGCTGAACAGCAAAGTTTGATTTTAGAAAAACACCATCATTATGGAAATGTCCATGCAGTAGAAAAATTACGCCAATCCATCGAGATATGGTATTCTACAAGTGAATATTTGCGACAAGAAATGAATCCTAATTTTAGGATGACTGACCCTTATAATCCAGTCCATATAATGTCTTTTTCGGGAGCTAGAGGAAATGTGTCTCAAGTACATCAATTAGTAGGTATGAGAGGATTAATGTCCGATCCACAAGGACAAATGATTGATTTACCTATTCAAAGCAATTTACGCGAAGGACTCTCTTTAACAGAATATATAATTTCTTGCTACGGAGCCCGCAAAGGGGTTGTGGATACCGCTGTACGAACATCAGATGCGGGATATCTTACGCGCAGGCTTGTCGAAGTAGTTCAACATATTGTTGTACGTAGGACAGATTGTGGCACCATTCGGGGTATTTCTGTAAGTCCTAGAAACGGCAGGATGCCGGAAAGAATTTTTACCCAAATATTAATAGGTCGCGTATTAGCAGACGATATATATCTAGGTTCGCGATGCATTGCGACTCGCAATCAAGATATCGGGGTTGGGCTTGTAAATAGATTCATAACCTTTCGAACCCAACCAATAGCCATTCGAACTCCTTTTACTTGTAGGAGTACGTCTTGGATTTGTCGATTATGTTATGGCCGAAGTCCTACTCACGGCGACCTGGTCGAATTAGGAGAAGCTGTAGGTATTATTGCAGGTCAATCCATTGGGGAGCCCGGTACTCAACTAACATTAAGAACTTTTCATACGGGCGGAGTATTCACAGGGGGTACTGCAGAACATGTACGAGCTCCTTATAATGGCAAAATTAAATTTAATGAGGAGTTGGTGCATCCCACACGTACACGTCATGGACACCCTGCCTTTCTATGTTATATAGACTTGTATGTCACTATTGAGAGCGAAGATAGTCTACATAATGTGAATATTCCTCCAAAAAGTTTTCTTTTAGTTCAAAATGATCAATATGTTGAATCCGAACAAGTTATTGCTGAAATTCGTGCGGGGGCATCAACTCTGAATTTTAAGGAAAAAGTTCGAAAACATATTTATTCTGATTCAGAAGGAGAAATGCACTGGAGTACCGATGTGTATCATGCACCCGAATTTACATATGGTAATGTTCATCTCTTACCAAAAGCAAGCCGTTTATGGATATTGTCGGGAAGACCATACAGATCCAGTGTAGTCTCCTTTTCACTCCACAAGGATCAAGATCAAACAACCGGGAATTCTCTTTCTTTCGAACAAATAATTTATAACTTATCAATGACTAATGATCAAGTACAAAATAAATTTTTGGATCCTTATATTAAAAAATCTAGTAAAAAAGAACATAGGAGTCCGAATTATTCAGAACTTAATGGGATAGGTCATTGTAATCACATATATCCTGCAAAAAACTCCGATTTATTGGCAAAGAGGCGAAAAAATAGATTAATCATTCCATTTCAATTTCAATTGAGTCAAGAACGAGAAAAAGAATTAATGTCCCTTTCCAACGGTATCTCGATTGAAATACCCATAAATGGTATTTTCCGTAGAAATAGTATTTTTTCTTATTTCAATGATCCTCGATACCGAACAAAGAGTTCGGGAATTACTAAATATGAAACTATAGAAATGCATTCCAGCGTTAAAAACGAGGACTTGATTGAGTATCGAGGAGTCAAAGAATTTCGACCAAAATACCAAATGAAAGTCGATCGGTTTTTTTTCATTTCCCAGGAAGTACATATTTTACCCGGATCTTCTTCGATAATGGTACGGAACAATAGTATCATTGGAGTAGATACAAAAATTACTTTAAATACAAGAAGCCGCGTAGGCGGAGTGGTTCGGGTGGAGAGAAAAAAAAAAAAGATTGAACTTAAAATTTTTTCTGGAGATATCTATTTTCCTGGGGAAACAGATAATATATCCCGACACAGCGGCATTTTGATACCACCAGGAAAGACAAATTACAAGGAATCAAAAAATTTAAAAAATTGGCTCTATGTTCAACGGATCACCCCTACTAAGAAAAAGTATTTTGTTTTGGTTCGACCCGTAGTCACATATGAAATCACGGACGGTATCAATTTAGCAACACTTTTCCCTCAGGATCTGTTGCAAGAAAGGGGTAATGTGCAACTTCGAGTTTTCAATTATATCCTTTATGGAAATGGCAAAGTCACCCGGGGAATTTATGACACAAGTATTCAATTAGTACGTACTTGTTTAGTATTGAATTGGAACCAAGACAAAAAAGATTCTTCTATCGAAGAGGCCCGTGCTTCATTTGTTGAAGTAAGGACAAATGGTATAATTCGATATTTCCTAAAGATCGGGTTAGTGAATACGGCTCTTTCGTATATCGGTAAAAGAAAGAATCCCCCCCCTTTTTCTGATGATGATGATGGCTTAAAGTATACCAATATGAATCCGTTTTTTTCCATTTATTCAAAGCCCAAACTTCAACAAGCATTTAACCCAAATCAAGGAACTGTTCGTATGTTGGTGGGTAAAAATAAGGAATGTCAGTCTTTTATAATTTTGTCATCATCCAATTGTTTTCGAATGGGTCCATTCACACTCAACGGTGTAAAATATCCCAAAGAATCCATTAAAAAAGATCGCCTAATTCTAATTAAGAATTCATTCGGTCCTTTAGGAACAGTCCTTAATTTTGCGAATTTTTTTTTTTTTTACCATTTAATAACTCATAATCAGATCTTGGTAAATAATTATTTACAACTGGACAATTTAAAACAAACCTGTCAAGTCCTTAAATATCAATATTATTTAATGGATGAAAATGGAATAATTTATAATCCCAATTTTTGTAGTAATATAATTTTGAATCCATTCAATTTGCATTGGGATTTTCTTCATTACAATTTTTGTGACGAGACATCTACAAAAATGCGTCTTGGACAATTTATTTGTGAAAATATATGTATAAAAAAAAATGGACTGCACTTAAAACCGGGTCAAATTATAATTGTTCAATTTGATTCGGTAGTAATAAGATCGGCTAAGCCCTGTTTAGCTACCCCAGGAGCAACAGTTCATGGGCATTATGGAGAAATCATTTATGAAGGGGATACCCTAGTTACATTTATATATGAAAAATCGAGGTCTGGTGATATAACGCAAGGTCTGCCAAAAGTGGAACAAGTCTTAGAAGTTCGTTCGGTTGAGTCAATATCCATGAATCTCGAAAAGAGGATTAATGGTTGGAACGAACGTATAAAAAAAATTCTTGGAATTCCGTGGGGATTCTTGGTTGGGGCTGAGCTAACTATAGCACAAAGTCGTATCTCTTTGGTTAATAAGATCCAAAAGGTTTATCGATCCCAGGGGGTGCAGATTCATGATCGGCATATCGAAATTATTGTACGGCAAATAACATCTAAAGTCTTGGTTTCAGAGGATGGAATGTCTAATATTTTTTTGCCCGGAGAACTAATTGGATTGTTTCGAGCAGAACGAACGGGGCGCGCTTTGGAAGAAGCGATCTGTTACCGAACGATCTTATTGGGAATAACGAGAGCATCCCTGAATACTCAAAGTTTTATATCCGAAGCAAGTTTTCAAGAAACTGCCCGAGTTTTAGCAAAAGCTGCTCTCCGAGGCCGTATTGATTGGTTGAAAGGATTAAAAGAAAACGTTGTTCTGGGGGGGGTGATACCCGTTGGTACTGGATTCAAGGGATTCGTACACCGATCAAATCAACATAAGAGCATTAGCATTCCTTTGAAAAAAAAAAACAAGAATAGACTCGAGGGAGAAACGAGAGATATTTTGTTTTACCACAGAGAATTGTTGGATTCTTGTTTTTTAAAGAATTTAGGTGATAGATCAAAACAACAATGATTGGGGGGATTTAACAGAAGAGATTCATCTTTTTTTATCTTTATTATTGATTATTGTTATTTAATTAATTAATTTAGTATCTTAGTAATGTAATAAAATACGTTCACTAAAAAAAAAGATAAAAATAGACAGGAATTTTTAGTTTGGGTTGTGTATCAATATCCAGGTTAAAAAAGAAGGTTCCGTTGGAACAAATTTTTATTTCAGGATACCTCATCTCTTTATTCAAAAAAGAGTTAAAGTGTGTGGAGAAATGACAAGAAGATATTGGAACATCAATTTGGAAGAGATGATGGAGGCGGGAGTTCATTTTGGGCATGGTACTCGAAAATGGAATCCCCGAATGTCACCTTATATCTCTGCAAAATGTAAGGGTATTCATATTATAAATCTTACCAGAACTGCTCGTTTTTTATCAGAGGCTTGTGATTTAGTTTTTGACGCAGCAAGTAGGGGAAAACAATTTTTAATTGTTGGGACAAAAAATAAAGCAGCTGATTCAGTAGCATGGGCTGCAATAAGGGCTCGATGTCATTATGTTAATAAAAAGTGGCTTGGGGGTATGTTAACGAATTGGTCCACTACAGAAACAAGACTTCATAAATTCAGGGACTTACGAATGGAACAAAAGGCGGGGCGACTCGCGCGTCTTCCGAAGAGAGATGCCGCGGTGGTAAAGAGACAATTATCTCACTTGCAAACATATCTGGGCGGGATTAAATATATGACAGAATTACCTGATATTGTAATCATTGTTGATCAACAAAAAGAATATACAGCTCTTCGAGAATGTATTACTTTGGGAATTCCAACGATTTGTTTAATCGATACAAACTGTGACCCGGATCTCGCCGATATTTCGATTCCGGCAAACGATGATGCTATATCTTCAATCCGATTAATTCTTACCAAGTTAGTATTTGCAATTTGTGAAGGTCGTTCTAGCTATGTAAGAAATACTTGATTTTTTTTATGAAATCAACACTTCAATTCCTATAATTTATAATAGAATTGGTTAATGTTCCTGAATATCAAAAACTATATAATAAATTAAAGGGAAAGGGCTGGTGATATTATGTGATTTGATTAATTGGTATCCTAAATAAAAAGTAAATTCAAAAAAAAGTAGACAAGTCGAGAAAGAGATGATTGAATCAAAATAAATTTTTTTAAGTTTTATTTCTGTCAGAGGACAATATGAATATTCTATCATATTCAATCAACACACTAAAGAAGGGGTTATATGATATGTCTGGTGTGGAAGTAGGTCAACATTTTTATTGGCAAATAGGGGGTTTCCAAATCCACGGTCAAGTACTTATAACTTCTTGGGTTGTAATTGCTATCTTACTAGGTTCAGCTGCTATAGCTGCTCGTAATCCACAAACCATTCCGACAGGGGGTCAGAATTTCTTGGAATATGTCCTTGAATTTATTCGAGACGTGAGTAAAACACAAATTGGAGAAGAATATCGCCCTTGGGTTCCCTTTATTGGAACTATGTTTCTATTTATTTTTGTTTCTAATTGGTCAGGGGCCCTTTTCCCGTGGAAAATCATACAGTTACCTCACGGGGAGTTAGCCGCACCCACGAATGATATAAATACTACTGTTGCTTTAGCTTTACTCACATCAGTAGCCTATTTCTATGCGGGTCTTACAAAAAAAGGGTTAGGTTATTTTGGTAAATACATTCAACCAACCCCAATTCTTTTACCCATTAACATTTTAGAAGATTTCACAAAACCTCTATCACTTAGTTTTCGACTTTTTGGAAATATATTAGCGGATGAATTAGTAGTTGTTGTTCTTGTTTCTTTAGTACCCTTAGTGGTTCCTATACCTGTCATGTTCCTCGGATTATTTACAAGTGGGATTCAGGCTCTTATTTTTGCAACTTTAGCCGCGGCTTATATAGGCGAATCCATGGAGGGTCATCATTGATTAGTCTTAGGAAGATTTAGTTTAGATCCAATCATGTGTGGCTCAAGAGACTCTATTACCATTAGATTCTATCAAGATAGAATCTAATGGTAATAGAGTCTCTTGAAAAAACTTAGTTGGTTAGTAGAGAGCGGTTGCACCAGATATGTAGAATCTAATGCTTATAGGTTCATATTTTGAAGTTAAAAATTTTTCGATTAGATGTTTCGAAGAATTATTAGAAAATCTGATTGAATTTAAGAGATATATAGGCGGTTTACGTTATGTAAGAAACATATGTATATTTTATATTATATATTGACAAGTTAAGTTATATATGAACGTAATTTGCACTATTTGAATTTGGCTAGAGATGTCAGCCGTTGTATGTAGTCAGAAAGACTCTCCGATTAGTAACTAAAAATTTCTAATGATCTAACTAATGATCTAATAATATATTAATTAAAATTTGGCGTTTTTAATTCTTTCTACTGGATGGATATTCCAATGGAATAATTAAGTTCTAATTCATTGGTTCATTGTATCATTAACCATTTCTTTTTTTTGTGTGAGGAACTTATCTATCATGAATCCACTGATTTCTGCCGCTTCCGTTATTGCTGCTGGATTGGCTGTAGGGCTTGCTTCTATTGGACCTGGAGTTGGTCAAGGTACTGCTGCAGGCCAAGCTGTAGAAGGTATTGCGAGACAGCCCGAGGCGGAGGGAAAAATCCGAGGTACTTTATTACTTAGTTTAGCTTTTATGGAAGCTTTAACAATTTATGGATTGGTTGTAGCATTAGCCCTTTTATTTGCAAATCCTTTTGTTTAATCCGAGAAAAAGAAATATATATTTCTCATATTTCTTTTAGGGTCTTGGACGTGCAGGTTGTTTTTTCACATTATATTATAATTATAATTTCGTCCCTACACAATTACTTATACTTATTCATTCAGAAAATAACCCAAGGGAAGGACTGATTTGAAGATGAAGAATTAGTGTTACCCACTCGTTTTCTTCCTTCCTTCCCTTTCCGTAGTCCAAAGCATAAGTTCCCCAACAAAGGAGCTATTTCGCAATTCACATGAAACCTAGTACCTA